CCCAAGAAACCACCCGACCTCGTACATCTGTAACAGTTACAATGGTATTGTTGAAACTCGCTTGAACATGAATAACTCCTTTTGGTATTCTACGTCCATTCTTACGTGAACCAATACGTCCATTCCTACGTGAACCAATTCTTGGTATAGCTTTTGTCATATTTTATCGTCTCATAAATATGAGTCAGAAATATACAGAAAGAAAAGATACGGAGATATCCATTTCATGTTAAAACAGATCTTTTATTCTTACATGGGTCCTCCCTTTTAGAAAAGAAAGTTCTTTTTTAGAAAGATTACCCTTGTCTCTGTTTATGTCTCGGATTGGAACAAATCACTATAATTCGTCCGCGCCTACGGATCAGGCGACATTTTTCACAAATTTTACGAACAGAAGTCCTTATTTTCATATTTCTTATTCCTTACCTTAATTCTGAATCTATTCTTTTGAAGAAAATAAGTTTCTTGAATATTTTTTTTTAACTTCGAATTGTGTCCCCATGAAAGGAATGTTTAAAAAAATCACCTAATCGTTCGAATCTTTGTTGCGAAGTCGATAAATTATACGTCCTCTGGTTGAATCATAACGACTTACTTCAATTTTTACTCTATCTCCTGGTAGTATCCGTATAAAACTGCGCCGGATCCTCCCTGAAGCATAACCTAGAATTAGATCTTCATTATCTAAGCGGACCCGGAACATACCGTTGGGAAGTGATTCAGTAATTAAACCTTCATGAATCAATTTTTGTTCTTTCATTCCAGGTAACCCCCTTGAAGTATCAACTAATGAAGGAAGAGGTATATAACTCACTTTTCCTCTCTATTTCATAAATAGGAAGTTAGAGATAAAATTAGGATACCAGAGGAGGAGGATCACCATATATAACACAAAATTTCTCCTCCAATTCTTTCTAGTCGAGCTTCTCGATCTGTCATTATACCTCGAGAAGTAGAAAGAATTACAATTCCCATTCCACCTAAAATCTTAGGAATTCGTTGATAGTTGGAATAAATTCGTAAACCGGGTCGGCTGATACACTTTAAAACGGTTCTATATATTCCTTTCCTAGTCTTTCTATGTCGCAGGGTTGAAACCAAGAAATATTTGTTATTTTCCGGATGTTTTCGAACATTTTCAATAAAACCTTCTCGTAGAAGTATTTTAACAATGTTTTCGGTGATATTAGTAGATGCTATTCGAACCGTTCCTTTTTTATTCATGTCAGCATTTCTTATAGAAGTTATTATATCGGCAATATTGTCCCTACTCATAACGAACTATAATTTTTTGTGCCTCCTAATTTTGATATAATCAACATGTTTCCTTTTTTCTTTTTTCTTTGTTTTTTTTTTTTTTTTTTGAATTATTAAATTTGAAAAATAAAAAGTATATGCGTGAGACACAATCTATTAATTTGATCTATTTCAGATAGCCTACTATATCATAGTGTCATCTACTAGTATTTATAATACCTCGGGAGCTAATGAAACTATTTTTGTAAAATTCAACTGTCTCAATTCCCGAGCGATCGCACCAAAAACTCGAGTTCCTTTTGGATTTCCTTCTTGATCAATGACGACCGCTGCATTGTCATCATATCGTATTATCATACCGTTGTCACGTTTGAGTTCTTTACATGTACGTACAATTACAGCTCTAATGACTTCTGATCTTTCTAGAGGCATATTTGGCACTGCTTCTTTGATTACAGCAACAATAACGTCACCAATATGAGCATATCGGTGATTACCAGCTCCTATGATTCGAATACACATCAATTCTCGAGCTCCGCTGTTATCCGCTACATTCAAAAGGGTCTGAGGTTGAATCATATATTTTTTATTTGAATCTGTTATTTCAATGCAAAGGATGAAGGAAAAAAAGAAATATTGTCCGTCCAGAAAAAAAGAAACCTGCGGTTGTTTTTTCATCCTCAATATCCCTTTTGTTTAGTTCTACATCCCTATCGTGAAATAACAAATTGAGTTCGTATAGGCATTTTGCACGCAGCTATTGAAATAGCTGCTCTGGCTATAGTTTCTGATACTCCGCCCATTTCATAAAGTATTCGACCCGGTTTAACAACAGATACCCAATATTCGGGGGATCCCTTTCCCGAACCCATACGTGTTTCCGTAGGTCTTACTGTAACAGGTTTGTCGGGAAATATACGTACCCATATTTTTCCACCACGACGCGCATATCGTGTCATTGCTCTCCGCCCCGCTTCTATCTGTCTAGCTGTGATCCAAGCGGGTTCAAGCGCCTGAAGAGCGTATCCGCCGAAACAAATATGATTGCCTCGACAAGATATTCCCTTCATTCTTCCTCTATGTTGTTTACGAAATCTGGTTCTTTTGGGGTTATAGTTGATGGTTGTTTCTTAATTCCATCTCTATTGCAGAACCGGACATGAGAGTTTCTTCTCATCCAGCTCCTCGCGAATGAAACGATTCAATAATATTACAGATACACATGTATATGTATAATTATAATAAGTATATGTATAATTATAATAATTATATTTATAATAATAAATTATTATAATAAATAATAAAATAATAAATAATAATAATAATAAATAATAATAAAATAATATAATTATTATAAATAAAAAGTAATAAAAAATATAAGTAATAATATAAGTAATTATAAGTTATAAGTAATTATAAGATAAGTAATGAATGGCATTTATTGATATTTATTTATTGATATTTAATTTGTTACATATTTAATTATTTAATTTGTTACAAAGGAAGATGTATATACAAGATATACAGCCGGACGTGTATATTATTAGATATAGAAAATAGAAAATATGCTTCTTTTTTTAGAATATAACGTAGAATATAATGAATCCTTATTTTTACCTTACCTCTATCGAATCGTGCCAAAAACGGTAATCCAATAAATAAAGGTTTCGCGGGCGAATATTGACTCTTTCATTCGTAGGGTCAGTCAATTCATGACACCTCTCAGAATAAATCAATTTTTTCTTGGTTCGTTCCGCCATCCCACCCAATGAATTATTAGGATTCGTTTTCAATGGAATCCTATGCAGTCACAGGTTTCGTCGTTCCCATAGCTTCTCCATTAATGGTTAGGCCTGAACTCTGCAATGGAGCTTCCGGCAAAATTCGTTCTCGAGTCAATCTCCTCAGTTTTTATTAACCCGAGGCTCTTTATTCTTTATTATTTTTTTTTTTTTTTATTTTATTTTTTTATATATTTATATCAGTATTGATTATATCAGTATTAATGCTTTATCACACTGCCTTTTATTTTATGAGTTGATTCATAGACCATACATATTGGAATCATATATCATTGATATTTTTGTTCTCTCTTTCTATCATCCTTCCATTTATCCACATCCCTTTATTTTTGCTTCACAGCCCATAATAAGATTTCTTTTTTATGGAAAAAATTTCAGTTGCTACAACTATATGATCGATCCACCCATATAGTGACTGTTTCTTGGGATCTTGACAATACGAAGCAATAAGTTGGTTATTAATTTATATGGTTACTAAGTTCATAGTAGGGGTTAGTCTATTTTTTTTTTTTGAATCTCAACCCTAAACTCTAAAGAAAAAACTAACGAGTCACACACTAAGCATAGCAATTATACTAAATAGTCAATCGAATTTTTATTCAACCTTATAGAATTAGAATTGTTCATTTTTGTTTGATTTAACAGAAAAAGAATGAAAGAGTTTGTAATTTTTTGTTTTATCACTAGCACTAGATAGAATGGCAAGACAAATGAAGGTCTATTATTTCTCGTTTACAAATATCCAAACTCGTTTACAAATATCCAAATTTTGATGCCTAATACTCCATAAATAGTTCGAATTGTATAGGAGCAATGATCAATTTTAGCGCGAATTGTTTGTAGGGGAACCCTACCTTCTCTGATCCATTCGACACGTGCAATTTCTTTTCCGTCGATACGCCCTGCGATTTGTACTTGAATTCCTTTTGTATCTGTTTGTTCAGTTAATTCAATAGCTTTTTTCATTGACTTTCGAAACGAAACTCTATTTTTTAACTGTAAAGCTATATATTCTGCAAGAATATTTGGTTGTCCATAAGGTTTTTCAATTCTTGTGATAGCAATGTTGAGTCTCCGGTTCACAGAATGAAGTTCCTTTTGTACATTCATCTGTAATTCTTCTATTCCTCGTGTTTGGCCCTCTATTAATAAATTTGGGAATCCAATATGGATTATGACCTGGATCAAATCGATTCTTTTTTGAATTCCTATACGTGCGATTCCTTCGAAACCCGAGGATATTCTCCTATTTTTTTGTACATAGTTCTTGATACAATTCCGTATTTTTTCATCTTCCTGTAAACCCACGGAATAATTTTTTGTTTGTGCGAACCAAAAGGAACGATGACTTTGGGTTGTACCAAGTCTGAAACCGAGTGGATTTATTTTTTGTCCCATATTTTTCTATTATGTTCTCTTTCCATTCATATTTTTAATATGAATCTAAATCTTAGATTGATTGATCTAAAAATGATTTAGATTTTTCCTTTAATACAATTGTTATATGACAAGTGGGTTTTTTTATCGGATAACTACGTCCCCGAGCCCGAGGTCTTAACTTTTTCACAATAGCACTCCTATTGACTTCGGCTTTACTAATGAATGAATCAGCTTCGTTCAAACCCATATTATGATTAGCGTTTGCTGCTGCAGAATAAACCAATTGTAAAATTGGATAAGATGCTCGATAAGGCATGAGTTCCAGTATCATAAGTGTTTCCTCATAGGAACGTCCGCGAATCTGATCAATTACTCTTTGCGCTTTTAAAACAGACATACATATATGTTGAGCTAAAACTTTTATTTCTCTATTTTCTTCTCTACCTGAACTCCAGCTCCAGTTCTTTATCATAAGGTCATCTCCCACCAATGAATGATAAGATAAGTAAGTACCTTTTTTAGTATTTTATTTTACTTTTTTTTTATTTATATTATATTAAT